CATTCTCAACGAATCCATAAGAAGTGATCCAATCTTTTTCATCGTGTCTGGATGAAGACCAAAGATCTTGAGCGACCGATCCGGCAGAACAACTCAAAAGATAAAGAAGTATCGTGAATTTCTTCATGCTCGTTCCAAGTTCGAAGTACCATTTGTACAAATAAGAATCCCCTCCCTTACATGATTTCTTCTTCATATAGATAGATATAGGATCTATGGGGCAATTACTTAGAAGTACATTTTGTGTAACAGCCCTTCCTATCTGATAGAAAAGGATCCCATGATCCTGAACCGATCTTATCTGGGATCGAAAATCCCAAGTTTTTCTATGAAGAGCTGATCTAATTGTATTAGTTTCTATAATGGATTTCTTCTGTGTAATACTAATTGATAGGGCCTCATTGATAAGTGCTACAAGATCTCGCGCATTGGAACCCATGGTTATGGACCCGAATCCGTTAGTATGGAACATCTTCTTTTCCAAGTGAAATCCCCTAGTATATGAAAGAATGAAAAAGTGCTTTCGTTGTTGTGGAAGAAGAAGCCTTCGTATCTTAATGCATGTATTTAATTTATTCGGAGCTATTAGAGCGGGATCCACTTTTTGGGGAATATGAGTCGAAGCAATAACAAGAATCTTTCCAGTGGAACATCTTTCACAATCCCTGGAGAGATAGTTCTCTAATAGACCGAGGGATAAGTAATTCGACTCATTCACATGCAGATCATGAATGTTTGGAATCCATATTATGCAAGGAGACATTGCTTTTGCTAATTCGAATTGAAGGGTGATATCAAATCGGTCTATTTTCGGCGTCATATACATAGTTAGCACATTCGTCATAGTTAGCAGCTCCGTATCAATATCAAGGTCATCATCACTATCATCAATATCGTCACTATCATCAATATCGATATCGTCACTATCATCAATATCGATATCATCAATAAGATAACCTTTAGGCTTGTCATCCAGGAACTTGTTCGGAAATACCGTAATGAAAGGAACATAGGAGTTTGTCGCTAGGTATTTGACCAAACAGGATCGTCCAGTTCCTATAGAACCTATCACTAAAATACCTCTAGAAGGGGATAGGGCTAAGCGGAGCGAAAAGGGTTTTCCATGAGGAGATGGGGAATGAAAACTATTAGCCCCACACGAGGTTTGTGAATAAGTGATTGTCTGATAATGAGCAAGGAATATCCGTCTTTCTGCTAAACAGGATCTATTGAACTCATAATTCATTAGATCCTTTTGATGAATGTCAACTAAGTATCGTAAGGAAATTGATCCCGGTTGTTCAATCATTTGATAACCAGAGTCATTCTTTGATAAATGATCACTATGAGTCAGACTCAATAGAATTTGATCAATCCTTTTTTCTGTCGTTAAGGTGGAGAACTGAACCAAGAATTCTCTTTCTTCATCATCAATCGAATCACTGTTCGCGACCCAGAATTCTATTTTCTCATCAATCCAATCACCGTTCACGTTTTTTCTTTTTCTTATCAATGAATAGATCTCTTTACTTGTACGACTTAGATGTCTCGTATTTCTCGAAAAAATGATTCGATTGATGGGATTTGGTATGATACTTACAAGATCGATGAGATTGATCTTCCAATATTTATTCTTAGAACGTATTGATTTGACCCCATAAGCGGGACCACCACCCAATAGCATGTTGCCACCAGAAGCAGAACCCCGTATTTCTTCCAGAGAATCTCCTAATTGTTCCAGAACAACTAGAAAGAGATTCTTTAACCAGAAAGGATTCAGTTCAGATGTAGGATACCTATCCAGAAGTTTTCGAAATTCCATCATGTATGATGGAATCATCAAAGATTTGATCTTTTCTAACTCTGTCTGTAACTCACTAGAGGCTCGGGAAACAAAGAGAAGATGTATACGAACGAGATATCCAGCAACAAGAAGAAGGAAAAAGATGGAATAGAGGAACTCCCGAGCATTTGTTGATCTCAGATGTGCCCATATCAATGGAACGGGTGACTCATTATTTCGATGAATCATTTCTTCGGACAGAAGAAGATTCTGCAGAAGAAGATTCTGTAAACATTGACTCGAAATCTCACTTATCGGAGTCCATTGTGGAAGAATCTTCTGAGGAATTGGCCGTGATATATCTGATCCATGAAGAATCTTCTGAGGAATTGGCCGTGATATATCTGATCCATGCATCATATCATGAAAAATGGATACAAATTTTTGACTACTACTCAGTATCGGCAATGGGTCTGAAAGAGTATCTAAAAGGGTGAAATTGAGATATTTGCACCCTGTCGAAGTAAGGAACCATGGCATATATGTTTGGAACAGATTCCATTTTGAGAGATTTGAAAAAGCACTATCTCGTTGAAAGGTTCTATACATCTGCCCTTTCTCAACGCATTTCTTTAGACAAAGACTCCGTTTTTTCCTCTTTCCGGATGGTAAATACTTCTCAGAACATGGAGTGTGAATCAAACCCATGTTTGAATT